CTTTTCCATTTTCTATTTATATATTACTATTTATATATTATATATTAAATATTAAATTTAATAAATTATACATTTATATAAATATAAATATTAAAAATAAAATATAATATTAATATATATATAAATTATATATATATATAAATAATAAATATAATATTATATAATATTAATATAATAAATTAATATATATATATAATATATATATAATATATATATATATGTAATATATATATATATATATGTATAGTATATGTTATAAATTAATATATATTTATATTTATAAATTAATATATATATATGTTATAATATGTAATATGTATGAACCCACGTATGAAGTAAAAAAAAAACTGAATTACCTAGACTCCCCATGTCTGAATAATCTGAATAAAGTGTTAAAGAAAAAAGGTGGTAAAGTTATATATTCATATAAAATAGAGTCAATCAATTCATGATAAAATCCCTACATGTACATTTTATTACATTTTTTTTGGCACTTCGTAAAGAGATCAAATGGTTCGATTTCATTTGTTGATAGTTTGGAGGATTAGAAGCATGACTATTGCTTTCCAATTAGCTGTTTTTGCATTAATTGTTACTTCATCAATCTTGTTAATTAGTGTACCTGTTGTATTTGCTTCTCCCGACGGTTGGTCAAGTAACAAAAATGTTGTATTTTCAGGTACATCATTATGGATTGGTTTAGTTTTTCTGGTAGGTATCCTTAATTCTTTCATCTCTTGAACCTATTTTATTCCAGATAAAAAAGAGAAAGGCCTCCTTTTCTTTCGGGCTGTGAGACACATTAAAATTCACTAAATATAAGTCCTAAAATATAAAAATTACAATTCAAATTGGAGGGGGGTTATTAAACTTATTATTGATCGATGCATTTCATATTTTTTTATTTTTAATAATTTTTGAATTATTTATTTTATAATATAATAATAAAATAATAATATAAATTCATATTTATATTATAATATAATATATATATAAATAATATATATATAATATATAATATATTTATATTATATAATATATTTATATAATATATATATTATATTTATATAATATATATATATATATAAACATATATATTTATATAATATATTATATACAAAATATATAATATATACAAAATACAAATAAAATTAAATATATTTAATTTTAATCAAGATAATCAAGAAGTAAAAAAAGATGCGGATATGGTTGAATGGTAAAATTTCTCTTTGCCAAGGAGAAGTCGCGGGTTCGATTCCCGCTATCCGCCCAGAGTGAAATAATGTATTTCATAAAATGAACATTAAAAATTCGGTAAAGTCGTAACCAATTTTTGGTTTTATTTTTTGTAAAACAAAAAAATGTTGCGGAGACGGGATTTGAACCCGCGACCTCAAGGTTATGAGCCTTACGAGCTACCAAACTGCTCTACCCCGCGTTGAAGATGAAGAGCGAAATTGGGAACTAATGGACAAACAATGTGACCCTACCATATCTGTATAAATAAGTTAGTCTATTTATACAGAATTTATACAGAATGGTAAGGAGTCCGATCGACGATCATAAAAATAAAGAAATATTTCAATTCTTACCAACTGGACCCTGTTGCCCCAGGAAACAAACACGCCTGAACCATTTCACGAAGTATGTGTCCAGATAGCCCAAAGTCTCGATAGTTAGCCCGCGACCTTCCAGTCGAAAAACAACGTCGATGAAGACGCGTGGGTGCACTATTACGTGGTGGGGATTGTAACTTTCCATGAATTTTCCATTTGTCACTCAATGAGGGAACTTTGCTTATTTCTTTTTTTAAGGAGCGCCGAATAAAATAATATTTCTGTTCCAATTTTTTTATTTTCTTCTGCCTATGAATCAAACTTTTCCTTGCCATAATGATTTAGTTCCTATTAGCTTAGCTATTAGTTAGTATTAGTCAGATCCTAGATGTATAAATAAAAGAAGGCGGACCCTTTCAAAAAAATGAGATTATCGAAGACACAACCCATTGAAACATAAAAAAAAAGAATTAACCAAATTTGCCTGATGTGGAGGCAATCAAGAAAGCTGCATAAGTAAATATATAACCTACAGAAAAATGGGCTAATCCAACCAATCTTGCTTGCACAATGGAAAGAGCCACCGGTTTATCTTTCCATCGAATCAGGTTGGCCAAAGGTGTGCGTTCATGAGCCCATGTTAAAGTTTCAATCAATTCCTGCCAATATCCACGCCAAGAAATTAAGAACATAAATCCGGTAGCCCAAACAAGATGTCCAAATAAGAACATCCATGCCCAGACTGATAAACTATTCATACCAAAAGGATTATATCCGTTGATAAGTTGTGAAGAATTTAACCAGAGATAATCTCTTAACCATCCCATCAAATAAGTGGAAGATTCATTAAACTGTGAAACATTACCTTGCCATAATGTAATGTGCTTCCAATGCCAATAAAAAGTAACCCATCCAATGGTATTTAACATCCAGAAAACTGCCAA